CCATAATCCATTTTATCTTCGGAGAATCCGCTTCAACTATCAACTATAAGTGTCAAAAATATATATTTTTGTAGAGTTGAAGAGAAATATCCAAATACATGTCTTATTTTTTTCAATAATCCATATTTGTAGCAATGAAATACTATTCTTCCTACCCCAATGATTGATTCAAAATATTAATGGTATAGAGTCTTCCTTATAAAGGGCCCGAAATACCTTGTTTACGTATCATTGGGAAGTGCATTAACATAAATACGGCAGTAAGAAGAGGTAATACAAAAGTGTGTAAACTATAAAAACGAGTCAAAGTGGATTGTCCCACACTAGCACTTCCGCGTAATAATTCTACCAGGGGCGATCCTATTACAGGAATAGCGTCAGGCACACCCGTTACAATTTTTACTGCCCAATAACCAATTTGGTCCCAAGGTAAGGAATAACCAGTTACACCAAAGGATGCGGTCAATACACCCAAAACCACGCCCGTAACCCAAGTCAATTCACGAGGTTTTTTAAAACCACCGGTGAGATACACACGAAATACGTGCAGAATCATCATTAGGACCATCATACTTGCCGACCATCGATGAACTGATCGGATTAACCAACCAAAGTTAACTTCAGTCATTATATATTGAACAGAAGCAAAAGCCTCTGTAACGGTCGGGCGATAATAAAAAGTCATAGCAAACCCCGTAGCTACTTGTACTAAAAAACAAGTAAGCGTAATTCCTCCTAGACAATAAAATATGTTGACGTGAGGAGGAACATATTTACTAGTTATATCATCTGCAATTGCTTGAATCTCAAGACGTTCTTCGAACCAATCATAGATTTTATTGAGATAGGTAAACCGAGGAGACCCCCCCCGAGAACCGTATATGAAAATTTCATCTCGTACGGCTCAAACAGAAACACCCCAATACTAGTTCTAACGGATGTGTGGAATAGAAAGTTTTAAATTTCTTAATTCTATTTTTTCTGAAGATATGAAAGAATAAAAACCCGAAAACTATTCCTTGTGGTTATAATGCCAAAAAATCAAGTCGGCTCATTCGTCTCTATATTGATCGTTATAGGCCTCCTGAATCTTCTATTTACCTATTTTCTTTGTTGTTATTTATGTGTAATGCGGCTTTACTGCTGTTTTTTTTTTTTATTATTATTGATAGGAATTCTCTTGTTAATACCCTATGAATCGATAAAAACCTCAGATTCATACTAGAACCACGATGATTCAATAAAACCTCCTCAAACTAAGTCCCAAAATTCCCTGAGTAAGAACCGTTGGATCATCACTTATTCAATGACTAGATATAATGACTAAAAATCCAAAGAAATCTTTGTCCTTTGATCAAAATAAGTATAAACGGAAGTTTTAAAGAATAAAAATCTTTCTATTTATAACTTCTAACTCTTTGAAAAATTTTTTGGAGTCCGGCCGCGAGGTCTGACTATTAAGTATGAATCATAGTTCTAATACTTTGTAATCTATGTAATCTATTTTATATATTACGTGCTCCAGACACTAAAATGAATATCCGACGAAGTAAAACCATCTCTATCAAGATGACAGACCCATTCTCTGTACTAGCCATAGGATCCATTATACCAAGTCACACACTCATATTCCGGAAATACATAAAAAAAAGAAATTCCACGGTCGAACTACCAAAATAGAATGGGATAAAAATAAGAAAACTAAATGCTTCACTTTGTATTGAAAAAACTAGTTAATGGTTCTTGTGAATCTAATTCATTGAAATTCCATCCAATAAAATGGAAGAATTATAAATCTCCAAAATAATAGATAGAAATACTGCAAATAGAGCCATTGCGAGACCCATCAAAGGAGTAGTTCCCCAACCAGGAGCTACTTTACCATATTCTGAATTCAATGGTTTCAATAAACTTCCGGCATTAGTTCGTTTTGGGCGGCCAGATCTAGAACTACCCTCAACGGTTTGTGTAGCCATAATATTTTATATTCATTAAGATCTGTTGACTTTGTATACCATTCCGTTGTAAATAAATGATCTTATCATAGATCCATTGTGGTCTTAAAACTATATAATGTCTTAAAACTATATAATAATGGAAACAGCAACCCTAGTTGCCATCTTTTTATCTGGTTTACTTGTAAGTTTTACTGGGTACGCCTTATATACTGCGTTTGGGCAACCCTCTCAACAACTAAGAGATCCATTCGAGGAACACGGGGACTAGTTGAAGTAATGATCCTCCCAATATTGGGAGGATCATTACTTTCAATTGAGATAATGAAAAATTATTTCACCTTTTTACTTTTTAGTTGGAACTTTAGGCGGTTCGCGAAAAAAGATAGCGAAAAAAATTATTCCTAGAGTTGAGACTAAAAGGAATGTATAAACCAATGCTTCCATAGATTCGATCGTGGTTTACAATTATAGCTTCCATACCTGTTTATTTGGGATCGTCTCCCGGATAAAGAAAGAACAAAAGTCAAAGAAAAGGCAGCGAATCAAATGTCAAATCAAGATTTATCCGGTACCCCAACCCTATAGTCAGTCAAATAAACTAAAAACGATAAAGTAACAAAACAATATTGTATCAAACTACCTGTCTTCTTGTAGTTGGATCTCCAAGTTTTTGGAATGCTCCAAATTCCACTTGAGCATCTAAATCTGGATCAATACCAGCAAAAACATCTCTAAACAGGGTTCTAGCACCATGCCAAATGTGTCCGAAGAAGAAGAGCAAAGCAAACGAAGCATGCCCAAAGGTAAACCAACCCCTTGGACTGCTACGAAAAACACCATCGGATTTCAAAGTAGCACGATCTAATTCAAAAATTTCACCCAATTGAGCACGTCTAGCATATTTTTTCACAGTAGCGGGATCGCTATAACTGACTCCGTTCAGTTCGCCGCCATAGAACTCAACAGTTACACCTACTTGTTCGACACTATATTTTGATTCTGCCCTTCTAAAAGGAACATCAGCTCTAACAATTCCGTCCCCGTCGACCAAAACAACCGGAAATGTTTCAAAAAACGTCGGCATACGACGTACAAAAAGTTCACGCCCCTCTTTATCTCTAAAGATAGGATGTCCTAACCACCCAACGGCTATTCCATCCCCGTTGTCCATGGAGCCCGCTCTGAATAATCCACCTTTTGCCGGATTATTGCCGATGTAATCATAAAAAGCCAGTTTTTCAGGAATTTTAGACCAAGCTTCGGATAAACTTTGATTTTCGGCTAAGCCAGCACCAATTCGTCGATATATTTCTTGTTGGAAGTATCCTTGATCCCATTGATAGCGCGTGGGACCAAACAATTCAATCGGGGTAGTTGCTGAACCATACCACATAGTTCCAGCAACTACAAAAGCTGCAAAAAAGACAGCGGCAATACTACTGGAAAGGACGGTTTCAATATTTCCCATACGTAATCCTTTGTATAGACGTTGGGGTGGACGAACACTAAGATGGAATAGACCTGCCAATATGCCTAAGGTCCCTGCTGCAATATGATGAGAAGCTATTCCTCCCGGAACAAAAGGATCAAAACCCTCCACACCCCACGCTGGATTTACGGCTTGTACCCTTCCGGTTAGTCCATAAGGATCGGACACCCATATTCCAGGACCATACAATCCTGTTACATGAAATGCACCAAAACCAAAGCAAGCCACTCCTGAGAGAAATAAATGAATTCCAAAGATCTTAGGCAAATCCAAAGAGGGTTTTCCTGTACGTTCATCAGTAAATATTTCTAGATCCCAATACACCCAATGCCAGATAGCTGCCAAAAAACACAAGCCAGAAAACACAATATGTGCCCCGGCCACACCTTCGTAACTCCAAATACCCGGATTCGTTACAGTCCCCCCTGTAATACTCCAACCACCCCATGAATTCGTTATTCCTAAACGAGTCATGAAGGGTATAACGAACATACCCTGTCTCCACATTGGATCAAGAACAGGGTCAGAGGGGTCAAAAACGGCTAATTCGTATAGAGCCATCGAACCGGCCCAACCAGCAACCAGAGCTGTATGCATTATATGGACAGAAATCAAACGACCGGGATCATTCAATACGACGGTATGAACACGATACCAAGGCAAACCCATGGAACTACCCCTTTATCAACGAAAAATAGACACAATGTAACTTTATTGCATTGGAGAAAACTATGCTATGGACCCCTTTTTTAGGGGATTCTCTTGGGGAAAGGATTAATATTTGTTTGATGCTTTTCGTAATAATTACTTTTAGTAATAACGAAACTATTTTGTTCGTAGGAACAAAAAGAAGCAGATCTATTCTACACCCGATAAGTACCAATACGCAATGGTAAGGGGGTTAGTACCATTTTATATGAGTGAATGTATATATATTTGTTCATCATTCAAAGGATTTATTTGTAAGAATTTCCCTTTATTCATTTTGTCTTCTTTTTTTATGAACTTAGTCAATCTAGGGATAAAATAGGATAATAAAATAGGATATCAAATCAATAGTATTATATTAGACCACTAAACCCACTGTTACGCTTTCACATCAAAGTGAGATATAGTACTTAAATTTTCTTTTATTTAATGCCTATTGGTGTTCCAAGAGTACCTTTTCGAAGTCCTGGAGAGGAAGATGCATTGTGGATTGACGTATAGTGCGACTTGTCAGATATATTGGGCATATGGTATTTCCCCGTTCTCTTCCCCGATCGAGATATCCCCTCTTTCGCCCAAGAAAGATTGATTCAATTATCAAAAATTTGGAGCGTGAAGTGCAATTAGATCCATTTTTTAGGGAGGGTATACGTATTAATATTATCAATTAGAATAATTTATGGTTGGCTTGGTTAGACCAATCAAATGAAGGATCCAGGCTCCGTTTAGAAAGAAAACCAATTGGTAATAAATATATTTAGGATTACTACTTAATAGCATATTTTAGTTATTTCTATTTATTTATATATTTCTATTTATTTATATATTTATAAATAGAAATTCTAAATAGAAGTGATCTCAAACTATTAATCAATCGAGTAATATGATGAATGCGTTGAATATTTGTTGGAAGACGTGAAATAAATTGAAAAAAAAAAAAAGGGGGAAGTCGTAGAAAAAGGACGTGGTATTGGGGCATTTGTCCTATATGTGCAAATCCAAATCGGGCGGATCTTTACTCGGAGTAGAGCATAAACCTAAAAAAATTGAAGAAGCCCAGTCAGCAACAAGAAAATTACATCGCGATTTAGATTGTATTTCGATGAAACAATACATCAATGAGAAGTTAGTCAGATAAGTTTAGTAATTTTTTTTTAGATAAACAGGCCAAAACGCATCTTTCTTGAAAAATGAAAGAAAAGTCCCTTTTTATAAGTTAAAAAAACCTGTTATGAAAAAAAAGCTAGAATCTACACATTGATTCCTTTTTTTCATTATTTTTGTTGAACCGTATGCATCAAAAGGTGCATGTACGGTTTCTAAGGGATACTATTTTATCCCAATCAACCGACTTTATCGAGAAAGATTACTTTTTTTAGGCCAGGGGGTTGATAGCGAGATCTCGAATCAACTTATTGGTCTTATGGTATATCTCAGCATAGAGGATGATACCAAAGATCTGTATTTGTTTATAAACTCTCCTGGCGGATGGGTAATACCCGGAGTAGCTATTTATGATACTATGCAATTTGTGCGACCAGATATACAGACAGTATGCATGGGATTAGCCGCTTCGATGGGATCTTTTATTCTTGTCGGAGGGGAAATTACCAAACGTCTAGCATTCCCTCACGCTCGGCGCCAATGAGTTTTTTATTTGATTTGAGAGAAAAAAGAAAACTATGCCTTCACACTATATGAAATATGAATATTAAGTAATAATAGCATGGCACTTCGAATTCGATATGAATTTTTTTTTTAAAACCCTTAGATTATGTATCGAAAGAGTAGTATGAGATAAAAGGTATTTTCGATTTTAGCCAATCTATCGGGAGGCCCATTTCAGCGTCACAAACTTTTTTATTTTCACACCAGGGGCTCTTAATCTTAACAATATTTATGTTATGAAAGAATATGAAATAAAAAAAATCTTTTTTTTTTTATTTGAAAATAAAAAAAAAAAAAGAAACTTTGGGATTGCTAAATAACAGACGAAATAAATATATAAAGCAACGGAACCATCATAGTATTTTTATAGTATTTTTGAACTACTACAAAAGGAAGGGTGGTTATTGGATCATTTACTAACCTGAGTCTGATAGACCCTATAATTTATTTTATATTTCTTCGATGTAAGTAAAGTGAATTCCATTATAGAGCCGTATGCAATGCGCAAAAGATGCCTGTACGGTTGTTCAATTATATCTTTTTTTTATTATTCTTTATCTCCTCACCTTTCACTTTCATCATGCGAGATAGAAGAAACATTTTTATGTTATATCATTATATCATCAGGGTAATGATCCATCAACCTGCTAGTTCTTTTTATGAGGCACAGACGGGAGAATTTATCCTGGAAGCGGAAGAACTGCTGAAGCTACGCGAAACCATCACAAGGGTTTATGCACAAAGGACAGGCAAACCCTTATGGGTTGTATCCGAAGACATGGAAAGAGATGTTTTTATGTCAGCAACAGAAGCCCAAGCTCATGGAATTGTTGATCTTGTAGCGACTGAATAACAAAGAAAAAGGACAAGGATTTCACACGAATTCATGATTTGGGATTTTTTTTTTCTTACCGGATTTAATATTCTATTTATTAATCTAATTTCTTAATATCGAAATTAAAAATATAGAAAAAAAGAATTCCTAAGCATCCGGTTAAGGTCGATCTAAACCAGCCCATTATATATATGATTCAACATGCCAACTATTAAACAACTTATTAGAAACACAAGACAGCCAATCAGAAATGTCACGAAATCCCCCGCTCTTGGAGGATGTCCTCAGCGACGAGGAACATGTACTAGGGTGTATGTGCGACTCGTTCAGACCATGGACTAGGACAAAAGAAAGAAAACAATTTATCCAGTATTACCGATCCGTACCTGTGAGTAGGATAGAATGGACGAACTCCATTGAATATTCAATATCTTAAAAAAAAAAGGTCTATCCTTCGATTGGGGTATCAAATGTATGGTTCCCGTTGGTGCAAATCCAATCAGCTCAATTTTTAATTTAAGATGAGAAAGAATTCCCCATTGATATCAAATGGTATTCATTAAGCAGGGGAAATCTTATTTAAAAAAGTCAAAAATTTAGGCCTTATTCTTGCAAAAACGGACTAACAGGGTCAGCTACTCAGCTAATCTTCATAATTAAATACCGTTACTGTATAAGTAGATCTCGTTGTGAAAGACCTAGTACTAGATAATTATGGGTAGAGCCAAAGAGTGTGAACTGTACAAGTTAACAATAACATTGATTAAATGAGGGAAGGGCTCCGGTGTATAGAGAGGACCTCGCCGTTTAAGAAATAACCATAGGAACGATGGAACCCACTATAATCCCTTTATATTTATTACTTTTACTTTTTTATTTACTATGTGTTTTACCTAGTATCACTACAATTTTTATTTTCGAGGGGAAATGCCTAGAAAAAAAGCGTGGTCGGGAAGGTTAGAGTAGCAAAAGCCATTGGAATTTTTATTTTATACATTGGAAGAATCCGTTTTGTTATTAATAGACTAGGACACGGGAAGGGAATAACTGAAAGAAAGGAAATCAATTAGTTATTCATCAAAGTTTCATTTATTCAATGACCAGAATTAAACGAGGGTATATAGCTCGAAGACGTAGAACAAAAATTCGTTTATTTGCATCAACTTTTCGAGGGGCTCATTCAAGACTTACGCGGACTATTACTCAACAGAAAATAAGAGCTTTGGTTTCGGCTCATCGGGATAGGGGTAGACAAAAGAGAGATTTTCGTCGTTTGTGGATCACTCGTATAAATGCAGTAATTAGAGACAACAAAGTATACTTTAGTTATAGTAAATTAATACACAATCTGTACAAGAAACAGTTGCTTCTTAATCGTAAAATACTTGCACAAATAGCTATATTAAATAGGTGTTGTCTTTATATGATTTCCAATGAGATTATAAAATAAAGAGAGTGGAAGGAATCAGTTGGAATGGTTTAAATGGAGTTCCCTGGAAAACGAACTCTGGGAAGGTAGAGTAGAAATTAATATAATAAAATATGAAAAAGTCGTCAAAATGAAAATGAAGAAACGCGTTCAATAAAAAATATTTCTTCTTCTTCCCCAATTTTTTTTTTTTTTTCGAACGACAATAAAATCTGGATTTACTATTTTTAGAAAAAAAAAAAGCGTCAATCCGCATTTGAGTTTGGATTGGAATTTTTTTTTGATTCAATTCAAGAGTCAGCCTATTTTTTTTCTGGTTCTAAGACCTGTAGTTCTAGCGGTTGACTCGCTTCTTTCAAATTGTTTCTCATTATTAAGAAAAGGTAACGGAGATAAAATACGAGCTTGTTTTATAGCAATAGTAATTAATCGTTGTTGTTTTAAGGTCAATCGATTCACCCGTCTAGATAATATTTTTCCTTGTTCGCTAATAAATCGACTAATTAAACTCATGTTTCTATAATCAATTCGATCCCCCGATTGGATCGGAGGCAAACGCCTACGAAAAGATCGCTTGGATTTAAGAAAGATTCGCTTGGATTTATCCATGGTTTGTTTATTCCTTATCCTAAAGATCCTATTTCTTAATTCTCCATCACGGTTGATCCGATCGAAATAGGATTTGGTTTGTTTATATTAAAATCAATGTATATCTAATATGTAATTTTTCATCTTCCTTGTAACGGAAGACTGACACACGAGCGGGGCCGGTTAGATCTATTTCTTTATCTCCCCGTGAATCGTATGTTTGGAACAACAGGGACAGAATTTTCTCAATTCCAATCGACTAGGCGTATTATGTCGATTCTTTTGAGTAATATATCGAGAAATGCCCATTGATTCCTTATTAACACGATTTCGAACACAACTGGTACATTCCAAAATCACCGTTACTCGGACATCTTTACCCTTGGCCATGAGCCTCCTTTGATTTTTGATTCATTCAATTCTTTAATTTTTCGATCCGAAACGAGGAAGAAGAAAGGAACGAAAAAAAAAAAAAAGAAACAGGTAACTCGAAATCTAATTATGAAAAAAAGATTTCGTTGCAATAAATCAATATAAATGAATATAGTAATAATATATTAATAATAAGTAATATAATGATTTCTAACTATATTACTAGATTTTTAATTTAAAATTGCCGTACAGCATTTAATTTTCATTTAAGTATCTTGGATGATATTATTGCCCCAACCATCACATTTCACTCTATTTTTTATTAATTTAATTTAAACCCGGTCTGAGTTACTGGTTTCACCGAGGAGGAATCCCTTTATTTTTTTTTTTCTAACGTATATTCTAAAAAAAGGGAAGGGATTAGTTACAGATATTTGATTGTATCTCTAATCCTCTTCCCCCCCTCCCATATCAATAACTAGAATGAAAAAAAGGGGAATATCAACGCATCCGGAAAAAAACGATTGATCTCTATCAATAAACCTGCTAAAGACCCGAACCATAGAGTACTTACTACCGGTGCCACGGAGAGATATGTTTTTAGATCTCGCATTTTTAATTCTCCTCTTTCTTTATTATTTCTAATACATAATGGTAATACATATATACCCAGATGTGTATATGTACTTAATGACCGACCGCTTGTATTTGTACGCGGAATCCCTAATTCAAGTTGAAATGTACAACTTGAAATGTGCAAAATAGATATTACTTTTCTTAATCTTAAAAAAAACAAATACGCCCCTTTATGCCAGAAATTCTCTAAAAATATTCATTTTTTTACGGGGTCTCATATTTATTTCATACTTTATTTCATACTTTATATAATAGAAATAAATTAGAAGTCTTTTACTATTTTTAATATAATTATATTATTATATGAGACCAAAAAG